CAAAGGATTCTATAGAAACAATGATAAATAGATAGGAATAGAGCGGGAAAGGGGGGTAAATAAAAAAGAGTAGAGAAAGGTTATCCAAAGTTATATACAAATCACTACCCCCCTCCTTTTTTGTATTTCCTTAATTGAATTTCGTTTGATTAGGATGAAGTTCCTTAAAAACCCCCACCTTTTTAAAAATATCCTGAACAGTTCCTGTAGGTTGAGCACCCCTTTCAAGGAAATATAGAATAGCAGGAACGTTTAAATAAGTTTGATTCTTTATCGGATCATAAAAACCCACTTTCTGAAGATCCTTTCCTTCTCTTCGGGATCGAACATCAATTGCAACGATTCGATAGACGGCTCATTGAGATAGATGTAGATGAACAATACACCCCCCCTAGAAACGTATAGGAGGTTTTCTCCTCGTACGGCTCGAGAAAAAAGAATTGGATTTGAAGTTTTATCTATGGTATGGAATTCTACTAAATGACATAAATGACAAAAGGTTCCATAAAATCATCAAATGAATTAGACTATAATTTAAGTCTTTTTTTTTTCTTCTTCATTCCTGAAAATGAAAAAGAAACCATTCGTACTCATAACTCAAGTTAGATAACTCTCAAATAGTTCAAAAGAAAATCGTTAGGTAATTTCATTTATTGAGTGGTCTTTCCCCCTTATTTTGTTTGTCTCGGTTAAAATCTATTTAGATTCTTAAGTCTGGCCGAGTTAGTGAGACAATTAAAACGGTATTTCCTTGTTCTGGGATCCTTTATTTTTGTTTTAAATCATTGGGTTTAGGCATTACTTCGGTGCTTCTTAATCCTTTCAAAATGGCAGCAACATACCCCTTTTTATGATTTCTTTGTGATTTCCTTTTATCAAAGAATCCTAGGGACGATTGATTCCCGCGTGATACACTTTGGATCGAAAAGGTTTGATTAATTCCAACAAATTTTCCTTTTGAATTTGAATTGGAAACTTGCTCGAATGGGATCCCTTCGATTTCTATATCGAAGATATATTCACGAAGTTGTTCCAATTTATTGATTTGCATTAACCCTAGATTCTTGTCCTGAGAAATGAATTAATACTTTCTACTCGAGCTCCATCGGAGACTATTTACATTACACCAACTGATGTCGAGCCAATAGCACCTTCATTCCTATAGAAATCGAAAATGGTGGATATAAGAAAGAATCCACAAAGGATCATGTCCTTCAAGTCGCACGTTGCTTTCTACCACATCGTTTCAAACGAAGTTTTACCATAACATTCCTCTAATTTGGAACCAGTATGGAATTGATTCAATTATGGAATCATGAATAGTCATTGGTTCGATTGGTTCGGAGACATCGTAATCTATACCCCCTATCTTCTATTTCTATATATAATAGAATAGAGATTCTATAATTCTATATATAATATAGCTGTAAAGAGTTTTCGGAAGAAGTTTTAGTAAGTCCTCTTAATTAATATTAATTAAATTAAAAGAATTTAATAATAGATTAAATAGGTTAAATATTTCAATTTAAAATTTTCAAATTGAAGGGATCAAAAACCTTTTTCACAAAAATCGAATAGAAGGATACATACATATACGCTAAACATTTCCTCATTTTATATGTATTTTGTTTAAGCTGTGGGGTTCAGCAAGATTTCGTTAATCTAATTTTGCCATAATAGAATAGAAAGTGAATAAAAGATAATAAAAAATAGAAAACACTCCCTTCTCAAGTGTTACATAAATTTACAATTCTTCATTAGGGCCAAACGCAAAATACTTAAAAAACCGAGATTCAAAGAAAATACATCGGGTAGCTACATATATAACTTGATTTTTGTTAATGCAATTCAGGCAGACACGGAGATTTTAATACCTTCGGTTAATGTATTCGCCCCCCTGGGAATAATGACGCATAACAGAAATCTAAATGGGAATTCTGATCTGGGATGCGGGCTGGCTAGGTACAAACCCTAACAAGTCCAGATTAAGTTGCTCCTATTTTTTATTTTAGTCTAACCCCTTAAGAGAATTTTGAAATGAATTTCATTAGTCCCAACAATAGTTAGAATTCAGAAATCTATAGAAAAATTCATAAATAATTAGTTTACGGGATAGGGAATAATAGATAGAATTCAAATCAATATGGGACGGAATGTTTTTCTAAATAACTAACTTCCCTAAACAAGACGGGGTTGGGCATATGATGAAAAGACCACCCGACTTTTTTTTGAATTCAAACTCTTGGAATCCATGTTCACATTTTACCTGGATCAGAAATATAGTCAATTACATCTGCGTGTCATTTGAACTCAATTCAATTCAGTTTGTGTAAAAAAGATATGATTCATACATAAAAGATAAAAATCAGAAGCAAGAACCATATTCCATCTAACATTAGACTTTAGACAGAAACAAAATCTTTATTCTATTCTAAAATAATGAATATGCTCTGGGACGGAAGGATTCGAACCTCCGAATGGCGGGACCAAAACCCGTTGC